AAGGCCTTTGCTCTATCTGCTTCTTCCGCTTCCCAGGAATGAACAATTGTAAAATCCATTTTTTTTTCCAATTGTTTATAATATATAAATAAATCTTATTTTTATAAAAAAGATTTATTTAGTAAATTAAGTAAGCGACTCAAACTGCCGGTACGCTTTCCGGCTCGCAACGACTTCAAACGGGCGGGGGCTCTCTATCTGCTTGCAATGCCGGCTGTTCGCCTTTAGTTAGAAGTGAAAGTAGAGAGCGCCGTTTGCCCTACACTTAAAAAAAAAAGAAAAAGTACATAAGGAGTGAGAAAAAAACTTGGTTACGGGAACCGAAGGTGAAGGTTAGGCCGACTTCTTTAGCTACTTCCGCATTTGAGTTGTCGTATTCAGGAAAGCTTGCTTTATGGCAGAGCATTTAGCAATGCCAGCAGCCTGGCGAGGGCTGACTGTCTGGGGACAGGTTAAGGCAGGGCCCGCTGGGCTTGCTTATCATGAGATTGGGTAAGGGAATCATAAAGGGGCTCATAAAGAAACCGGGCGGGCGAGCTTTTGGGCATACGGAAAGGGGGAAGTGGATGGAGAGTACTTCTCAGCTAGAGTTGAGAGTGAAGTCGCTATAGTGGCAAAAGTCAGTCTTATTACACGGCTGGACGCCCGGCTCTAGACGAAGCTGCGGGGGTTACCACCACATCCTCCCCCGATAGACTCGAAGCTCTTCATAATCAGGCAGGGTAGAAAATCTTCTTTCAAAAAAGGCAGACCAGAGATGACAGAGGAAAGTATTCAGTTAAAAAAATATACGGCAGTCAGAACAGCTTCGGCCAAAAATGGACTAAGGACAGAAGCACAAGCTACAAGCATTAACAACCGGTTTCGTTTAACCTTATGTAAAAAAAAAGAAGCAGCGAAGAAAACAAGACACTAAGTTGTTGCGCTAACTTGCTAGCGCTAGCGCACTACGGCTTTTCAGCCTCGCGGGTCCATTCATTCCATTCTCTTCGCCTTACACGGACCTAAAGGCTCCTTTAGGAGGGCGTATTAGTGGTTTCTTTTCAAAAGGTCTTTTTTTCGATCGTAGCTTTTAGACAGTTAACAGCTAAGCCACTACTCACACAGCTAATAAAGTCGGTCAGGTCACTACTGAGACAGCTCATAAAAGTAGTTTTCTTTCTATTTCCTAAAAAGCTTATCTTAGGAGAATCCCTTCCTTACACTCGACTTAAACTTGTTATTACTAATACTCAACTTAAAGTAAAAGCACCTACAAACTCACTCATAAGGAAACTCGTCAAGTAGGTCTCTCGAGCCTTGTTACGAACTAAAGTACTAAAGCAAAGCGACCCCACTCTCCCCCCAGCCCAGGCCAAAGGTCTCCCCGCTCTTTTTTTTTTCAGGGGCAGAGTCAAGTTCGTTACGGTCAGCAAATCCGCCTCGTATCGTATCGATAGCGATTTATATCACCTCCCCAAGCCTAATTCTTTGTGAGCAATCGATCGTGACAAGTCGACCGATCCATAATGAAAGCACCTGTAGATAGAAGCCCTTTGTTGACCGCTGGACTCATCCTCAATGCCTAAACCGGCATTGCCTAGTTCAGTCGGTTGTCTGTCGACTTTTCTTCCCATGCCCGAGATGGCCCTCTGGGTAGGAGTCTCCAACAGAGATAGCTTTGTGGTCAACTTCTATTCTACTTGTTGGAAGGTTCGTCCGGATCTCTTCCCGGGTCAACCTACTCAATATCCGATGGAGGGTAGGTAGGCTTTTGGCGGCCGCAGAGACGGCGGATAAAGCAGCAGATGATACGTACTTGCAAATAACTGGATCATAAAACTTATCTACGACAAGCCTCGACTCTCTCTCGGTTCGTTCGGAAATCATGGTAGTCTTTTCATGGATCTTTTTTGGAACGGGAATGGGCCTGGAGTTAACAACAACGACAAAACTGCCTTCTGTCTGTTGCCACGGAATGTATAGGTAGGGATTCTTTTATGCTTGGAAAGTCCGTTCCGCGCTCTCTATCCCCTTTTTTTTGAGGACCCCATGAACCTTAGTATTCGTTTTCTCTTTCTTTCTTCCTTCCCTTTCGTATATGGGAAAGAAAGCCTCATGGGGTTCTCTCAACATACATATCCGGGGGTGCACCTGTTTAGTAAGCAAGGATCGGAACGGGCGAATCCCAGGTCGAATTTCTGATCTATTTGTTTTAGTGTTCGAGGATTGAGCTTTTTGAGAGCACCGCACTGCGATTGAATGACAGATTTCAATGATGAAAAGAAAGGTCTAGTTCTCTTTTCATTTGAATGAAAGAAGAATGGATGTATTAAAAAAAGTGATTACGGAAGAACCTTCTCATAGAAGAAAGCAATAGGCCGGTTTGAAGAGCAAGCTTGAAAATAAATAGAGAGGTCATTCATTCATAGCAGAAAAAGCGCTCACTCACTCATATCTGAAAACGCAGGCGGAGGCTCTCTATCCTTCTTACCTTAGAAAAAATGGGTTTCATTCTTCAAAGCTTTCTTTCATGGATAATGTTTAGTATTCCTCCCTGAGTAAGAGGGGGAGGACTTGATGTGACTACTATTAGACCTCCAACCCGAAAATACTCTACAATCATTATGAGCGGGTAAACTTTTCCTTTCCTTTCTGCGGGGGGGACGGCCCGTGAGGTTTCGCTTAGCAGCTTTTTGGCTGTTTATGATAGAGTGAGATTCACGTTGCCTGGTGGTTCTGATTAGTTGTACCGGATAAGACTTCGAACGGCCAATCGTAACAACGGTACGCATCCCATGCGGGCGGTCCTTTGCCTTGTGGGGAAATCTCTGGACCTGAAGGTAGAGCTGGGGCTATCATTTATTTTGGCACGATACATTACCTGTCTAGGTCCAGGGACGAGGGAGTTCACCCGCTTACCTACCTTGGAAGAGTATCCAAGCTGCGCAAGCAGAGTCTTCTATCTTTGACGTATAACCTCAGTGTGGGGACCTGAAGGGCACTTCGATACTCAATCACTAGAAGCCGGCTTGAGTCCAATGTCAAGTTGAAGTGACGACAGTGGACGGTATAAAAACCATCCCCTAGGTCTGTATGCTTAGGATCCCAATGAGTCGGTACGGGGCTCATGCTTCCCAAACGTCACGCGTTTTTTAGGTCATTAGTCAACAGCTCCCTGGACAGCGAAATAGGGGTGACTTCACATTGTTTCCTGACACGCCCATCTTTGTTTGAGGGAAATCCTCTCCGCGTTCCGGCTGATGCCGCACCTTGCGCGTATAAATGAGTATGATATATACCTCTTTGCTCAGCACGCGACTGTGTACCTTGAAAATGAAAGCTGCATGTCTTCGCCCGCTCCCGGTTCAGGGTAGAATCCATTACCATTGAATGCCTTGGTCAAGCACGGGATTACGGCCGAAAAGCAGGGGTTTCCGCTAGGCGAAGGAACTCAGAAAAGCCTGACTCTATAGGTGCTTAAAGCCCTTAAAAAGGTTTAATGGCCATGACCAGCTAAAGATCACTGCCATCTCACGAATTGGATTCGAACCAATCAATCTCCGATACCTTTAGTAGATCGTGAGTGGGTCTGTCGTCCTCTTCATTATAGTCCTTCTAGAATCAATAGCATTTCGTCGGAATACATCCTGTCTTTTCACCTTAGTAGTCCTATGCATAGTCAGTACTATAGCCCCAATCATGGCTACTAATAAAATAAGACTAGAAACCAAAAACCAGACAAAATAGTAAGTATAAAGTAAATTGCCCAATGTTTCCAAATTAGTCCAACTTCGTACCTTTCCGGCATAAACCGTATATCTCAGAGAGGTCGTATTTCTTTGGGTTGGTAGTAATGGAATGGTTTCATTATCTAAAATGAAGAACATTTCCCACCAAAAGATCAGTCCAATAATACCACTCACTGGTAAATAGCGCAATACTTCTTCGTGAATCTCCGCTATTTGAATATGGAACATCATAACAACGAATAGGAATGAAACGGCTATAGCTCCTATATAAACTACTGGGAAGATCATAGCGGAAAAATCGAGACCTAACAAAAGAAGTAAACCTGAAGTGTTGCGAAAGACTGGGATGGGAAACAAAACGGAATGTACCGGATTTTTAGCACGTACAACCATCAAACCAGAGACCAAAGCCGGGCTCGACAAAACAGAAAGTATCATGGTACGTCGTCCTTCACTGAAATGGAACTTTCATGCTGGTTTGGAGTAAGAACTAGCATGAAAGTCGATCTATTACGTACGACCAGCGCGGTTGTTCATATTTCATTTCCTTCTTCCAAACAAGCCCTTCTTGGAGAGCATTCACTGAGTTACTTACGATCTCTCGACGCCGATAATTTCTTATGTGCCCAGGTTCGGCTAGCTTCTTCCCCACCTTTTAGCGTTCTGGGCAATAAAGAAACCCGAAATCAAAAAGAAAGAAGAGAAATTGGGCCATGTTTCCCGAGGGAGGCCGCCTTCTCTCAGGCCAGCAGTCGACTAGAAGTCGAAGACTGCTCTATGAGGGCTTCCCTCTTTCCTGGGCTCTGCTCGCCCGTCTACGCTCCGACCCATAAAGTCATAATTGAAAAAATGTTTCCTTACTTGTTCAAGTAAGTGAATTGGCATTCCCTTGCCTGCATTAAGATTTAAAACTTGTCGTCAAAAAAAGGCAATCAATCAGAATCAAGAAAAAAAAAAATGAAACCGGTTCAATATTTTTTCTAGATGGATCCCTGTCCTTATCTCTATCCGGATAGATATGTCCCTATGAGCGACTACGCCGATCTTTATGTGTTTTGGCCACGTCCCTTTCCGCTCCGAAGAGGAAGGTTTGGATCTTTCAATCTTATGTCGTGAGGGATGTGATCTATGTTAGGTCCATAAGATACCACAGCTTTTAGTGTTCTATGATTGACCTCCGAATAATGAGTAGGTAGTTCTATCCTTTTGATTCTTCTCTTCTTCGATAAGAATAAGGTCACGGAGTGAGAAAAATTCCTCTTCATTCTGTTGTGCTCAGCGTCGGATCCAAACTTCTTTGTTCTTTCTAAGTCTTGTTCTTGCATAGAAGAATGTAACTTTTGCAAAAACCGGTCTTTTAGTAGTAGGCGGCATCCCTTCTTAGTTTTGAGTCGGCGGAACCATTCTGTTTTGCTTCTGCTCCGCATTCTTACTCGGCGGAACCATTCTGTTTTGCTTCTGCTCCGCAGTCTTCCCCGGTGACCCCTTAATTTGCCTATGATTTTTTCAACTGATATTTTGATATAGAAAAATTTCCTTATTTCTTCACCGCGGGTTCTCGCGTAATTTTCTTGAAAAGATATTATATCACCGTGGGAAACTTTAAAATGACTAATGTTTACTATTCCATTATTCACACACACTTTTCGATGACTTATCGGCTGCCTTGCTTGAGGAATAGTTTCACAAAAATGTAGACGAACCAGAATAACGTCCAATCTTGTTTCTGGATTGAGTAGAAAAGGGATATATGAAGTTCGTTTTGTTCTTCTGTGCATCTTTGTGATGGGTAAATTCCCATGAAAAAGGGACAACTTTCGTGTAGTTCGTAATTGTATGTAACTGTTACGATTTTTTCTCGGATACATCTTTTTCTTAATAGATTTTTTCTTCATTCTCCATTTTCGGAGAGCGATGCGTTGCGATAGTGTAAGTTCTTTATTCCGAACATTTCCTGAAACTAGACGACAAGTTTTAAATCTTAATGCAGTCATTATCTATTGTTGAATCAGTCAGTCTTTTTCGCCACATCGGGGCTATGGGACTCGAACCCAATTCTTTCCGCGACCCCTCTATTTAAAGAAAGAAAAGACCTGAATCCTACTGAAGCTGCTAACAGAGACTGATCAGATATTGACCTATGAGATTTGTACACTTCGGCTTGGCACCTTCCTTTGGTTCGGGCCCTTTCTCCGCCAATCTTTGCTTACCCGTGGGCCTTCCAGTATCACTTTTGGAGCTCGCAACGTTGAGTTTTATTCACAGTTGATCCTTACTAATCCATATGAAGTTAGGTTAGCTACTTCCCTCAGTGGGGATAAGGAATACTGATGTTAGGGTCAATCCAGTTGTCCGCTTCAACTACTTTACTGATCCAAAAGATGTGGAGTTTTAACTCTGCGGCATGCGCAAAATAGGAAAGATGTTGACCATGGGGGACTTCAAGTTTAGGACAGGCTCTGGGGAGAGAGTTGTAGGACCTACATTGCCCATTGATCAATCAAATGATATGCTAATGAGTAATGATCTTTCTGCCGTTAGAGACAGTGAGCACCATTTGGCATTACCATGGGAGCTGCCTTGTGGGCAAAGTTGTGGACCGTGACCTCCGGGTCATTGGTATTAATGCCCTCCGAGTTGTTAATGGCTCAATATTCAGAGTGTCCCCAGGAACCAATCCCCAGGCCACTCTGATGATGCTTGGCAGATGAGTCGTTGCAGTAAATTAGATTCGTAGTTCTTTTGCATATGTAAATATATATAAGAATGCTAGTGTCAGAACCTGACTGTAGTAAAAATCTCTTTTGTTTGGCAGATATATGGGACTAAGGGTAATGAGAAACCGAATCAGATAGGATATTGATGTAGCCAAACTGATTCCAAAAGAGAGTAAATCGGCCACCACATTTTGCCCGTCTTCCTTCGCTTGCTTCTGGAAACTCTTTCTATCGGGGCAGTCAAGTTCCCCCCTTTCTTTGTGATGTCAAAGCAGCGTATTCTTGAGTTGACTTGAAAGAGTAAGTGAATAGGAATTACCTTACATGGAAAGAAGAATGGAAAGGGCTGAGGGAAGGAAGGAACTTCACTCAATGCTGGGTTGACTGCTGGGAAGCTTTACTTAAGTGGATTCGGCCCTACCTTGGCTACGAACCTATTCTCGCTAAGAGCTAAGAACTAGGCATTTCAAAGCAATTACCTTCTTAGCTTACTTCCTTGACTAGGGATTCCCTTCTTTGCTTACAGAATCTCTTGAAAAAAGAAAGTCTAGCTACATGCTTAACACCGGAAATTCTGACCTTGTTTGGTGATAGTCGACCAAGACGAGGCCTATATCTGAGAGCTTGAACTGGGCTTGGATGAAAGAGTAGCAGAGTCAATTCCTGAAGCTGGTTATTCCACCGGTTGTATATGGAAGGTGGCTAACTAGCAATCCTCTTAGGGATATCCTTTTCAAAACAAAATGAGTAATAGACTTTTAGTCTTTGGAAAGTCATCCTTGGCATAAGCTCTAGTTGATCTCTCTTATGGTATTCCCATCTGCTTCCTAATTCCCATATCTTTCTATATTCCCTATAGTGCTATACCATTACCTCTCTCCTTCTTTCTTTCGAACTTTGCTCTTAAGTCTTTTAACCGGAATTTTGAACGAAGGGCGTAAAGACTAGAGCTTTTCAACTCCTCTTTTTTAGACTAACCCGATGAGAATATGCTGAGGCATAGACCCGATCTAACTTTCATACTCTCATCATTAAGATCAACAAATTCTCTCCGTTGAACTTCCACAGTGCAGTTTCTCTACTGCTACTAGAGAAAGCTCTATCGCAATACGTCCTACCAAGGATAAGCAACTACATCATGAGGTATGGGATTCGTGTGTGGTAGTCTCAATTCATTCCCTCATGCGCATCTAGTGCAGTGTCTCTGTAAGGTTCATAAACCCTCTCCTGTTTAGACATATAGCAGCCAGAAAGAGAAAGCAGCTTTGAGAACTAAGAAAGCAGTCTACAGGATAGACCTTTGCTTCGCTCTTCACCCTTTAGGGGGCTCCGCCCTCCTGACCGGAGTGCCGTTCACTCGACTTCTCCTGGCGGGAAGTACTTGTTTCCTTCACCAACCAATCTTTGGATTTTTAAATCGTATGTATATAAGCATAGAAAGCGCACCGTTTTGATATGGCAGTTGAAAATAGATCTGGAGAGTTGCTCACTCCAACGAGCCTAGGTAGACTTTGTCCACTTCCTATCAAAGCTCCAGTCTCCGGACTTGAAGAAAAGGGTGCCTACGAGACAGCTATGGTGTTGCACAGCAAAGTCTGTTGGGCAGCAGAAAATCCGTAATTAAGATCCTGAAGCGCTTGTCTGCAAAACCCTCTGGAAAGGTAGGTTTCTTGACATACTGTGACGATGGCTCCATACGGGATCGATCTTCTTGTCATATTCGTTCCATTCTGACTTAGAAAAATTTCTCTTGCTGTTCTCCGGCTTGGGTTTTCTCGCTTGGAGCTGAATGCAGGTATTTCCTTTGGCTAGAGGGAGCTGTGAGGGAAGGGCTTTTTCAAGTAACGATTTTGATTCAATACGTTCTGTAGCTCCTACTCAATCTCGATAAGGTCGGTAGCTGCTACCAACCCGTAGTGAGTTGAGGTCCTTAAGTTAAGGACAAAGCCTGGGTTCCGTAACAAATAGGATTGATTTTCGGCTGTGACCATAATCATCTCTAATACCGCCATCTTTAGTTTATACAGCTTCCTGATAGCTGTCTTCCAGATAGCTATCGATTCAGCCTTTCCTCTAAAAGAATCTCCTGCTTCATAAACGGATATGTCTGTCTTGTCTCTCCCCGAGTCAGGAATAGTCAGTAAGAGTAAGAAAATCAGATTTTCGGACCTCACTAAAAAGAGGGCTACTACTACTAATCCTTTTTATTAGGAAGGAAACTCTAAGGGCTTAGCACTACTCAAAAGAATGAAACTCCAACAACAGGCTATTACATAAGGAAAGCTACTACAGGATTATACTGGACTACAAAGGACAGGAGTTTAGCTTAGGACTAAAACTTATATTATATTTAGACTCCATCGCCAAATGTCCTTCAAAGTCTTAGCCTATGAAAGGAACCTATTCGCTCGAAAGCAAAAAGAGTTATGGATACTAGCTTTACTGATTGAACTTTCTTAGTAGACTAGGACTGCCCTTAGGAATAACTCAAAAAGTAAAAGAAAAGAAGGAAGCGGCACTTTTCAAAGGGTTTCAGAATGCAGAAAGTTTCTTGCTTGGACCATGCCCAGAAGGTGATAGTCTTCTTCCAACCATATTATGGTACTCCTTAAAAATATATGAATATACCCTCTAAATACTTTGATAGACGTAAACCCAGAAAAAAAGTGGAGGAATCTCTCCCAGATAAAGAGAAAGATATAGATTCTCATCAGACTTACCAAATCAATCTATAGCCAGTCCTACCAAAAAAAGTATAACCTACTTAAGGGCTTGAGGGGTATCTGAAGAGAGGAAAGAAACACTAGTTCAATAGAGTTCTTTAACGTAGCCTCTTACTTCGCCTATTACGCCTACTTTTGATAGTGCCTCTTCTCTTATCTATGATCTATCTTTCTTTCTTAAAACCAGATCTGAGATCAGAAGGCAGAGCAGCATAAAGAGAACGAATAGAAGAAACTACAACTAACACAGGATAGCTTGCACTGGGCTAAAGAAAGGACTGAAATTGGATGCGTTTACAAAAGGACTGCAGAACTTAGAAGGGGTGCCCTTGCCTTAGGGCTTACCAATGCAACTCCGAAGGCTGACCTTCTTTCCTAAGGAACTGCTGATACTGGCAAGTAAATGAAAGGAACAGGGGCATACCCTAGGACTTAAACTGGAGAGACTGAAGACTGCCTGGAGGAAAGATCCCAACGAGAAGAGAATGACTAAATGTAAATGGGCGAAGCACTCGAACTCAAAATGTCTGGAAGGGAACTGGCTTGTAATAAAAGCACTCTCAATAACTGGCTCTATACCTAATCTCTAGCTAACTTTCTCACTGGCGGGCTTACACAACCCTAAACTTAGCACTTCCACTCGCTCCAATGGAAAAGGAAAGCACCCTCTTTCTTGGCTCGTATTAAACTCCCTCCCATTCAAATGGAATAGCACAGGCTCTCAAAAAGAAGGAATTAAACTAGATATAATTACACGAGAACTGGCTGAACCTGGGGTTGCCATGATTTAGCCAAAGTCTTCCACTACTTATCCATAGGCAAGGGCCTGGCAAGCAACCGGCTTTCAAGACTCAGGCTTTATCACAGACTTGATCACAGGATTACAAAAACTCATTCTCTCGCTTAAACCTGAACTTTTTTCCGATAGCAAATAAAAAAAAATGAAAGAAAGTAAGAAAAGAAAGATAGAAGGGATTTTCTCTAGTAAGACCTAGGGGAAGAAAGCCTATCAGTCCTGTCACCATCCCAATGGCTGTTATGTTTAACAGCTAATAGGATATGCTTTAATAAGATATACCTTAGTCCTGTGAAATACACAGATATGACTTAGTTCCCATTGCCAAAGATGGTCTCATAGAAGAAAGAGGGTAGAATGAATTTCATCGTATAACTACTAGAAATATCCTTCCCGTTAACTTAGGTATGCACAGCAACTCTCATACTTTCTATGAAGGGATCCTCAATAAGAAGATCAAGGCAAGGATCTTAATCCACAACAGGAGGCGTGCGACTCTGCCATCCTTTTGTCCTATTTGTTTAGCTTTCAAAGAAGTAAATGGGAAAACCCGGGATATGGATTCATTGAGTGATAATTCTCCTTTATCTCGGCATAAGAGAGGAGGGAACCATTGATGCTATGATATCAAAATGAACTACGCTACCCCTACTCAAGAGTACGCAAGAGATGAGGATCGGGCTTTCATTTCAAATAAAGCATTCTTACCCTATCTCACCATGGGAGTTGAGAGCCTTAGCATATAGGGCGTAATGGTCCTTAAGCGGTCACAGAGGCAGTGTTAACTGAGACTTGACCATAGAAGGAGGGGATGCTGGTGAGCTGCTCAATAAGACTTATTCTCTTCAACTTTGAAAATCCCCCTTTAGGGTAGGGATTTTAGCAAATCTTGGAAAGGGTCGTCCCAAGTTGCAAAGCCCGATGCTTGAACCTGGATCTCACTTCACCACTCCGAGGATCATCCAGGCTTTCCTAAAAAGGCACCATATGTATGGATCCCCCTTCCCCCCTTGAGACTAGTGAGCTATGCACGGAACGAGGAGCGGATAAGGTCTTTCTCCATTTGATGCTGGAGGAGTGCGTGCGAGACTTCCGGATGCGGAAATCCCGCGATAGCTGCTTCTTTCATTTCTTGTATAGAGCATTTTTCTACCCCCTTTTTTTTCGTGGTAGGTGCTCTCATGGGGCGGGACAGAGTGTCGTTGATAAGCTCTAACGCTGGAGCGATGGCATGAGTCGGACTGCAGGCGCGGGTTGGACCGTGGGCGTAGACTAGTTTGCAGGCATGGGCCGAACCGCATGCATGGACTGGATCATGGACGCGAGTCAGGAATGCTCTTTTTTCTTTATCTGCCGCGACCGCATACGAAGGCGCATTGTCCCACTAAAATCTCCCATCTAATTTTTCTTGTTTGTTATTTTCCCGATCGTCGAATGCGAGATCGGAAGGCGTAGCAATTTGAATCACGCCGCATCGCAAAAAAGTCTTATCTCGGGCAGCGGTTGTTGTAGTCTCGGGTTTCTTGTAGCTTTGGGGATTGGTAAATTACTTTCTTCCTGCAATAACGGCAGAACCATTGATCATCTTCATCAAAGGCTAAGGGCCAATAGAAGCTCAATCGAAAAGAAAAACACTTCTGCTATTGATTGATTTAGTCGGTCGAGATCAAAGAATTAAGGGATTTGTCCCCGCAATCGAAGGAAAAGAAAAGCGGTTCCCCTGATTCAGCTTTGACTAGCCAGCCGCATTCGTTAGCGAAAACAAGGACTAGACTACTCTAGAGAAAGGCAGGAGTTCACACTCTGACTGGAAGGGAGTACTTTCCCCCCCCCACTTATAGTAAGTGTGCATAGCCTCCCCACAGCCTTCGGGGTCAAATCATGAAAGGGATTGACCTAAGGAAAGTCACTTCATACTTTAAAGGCGGACAAATGACATAGAATAAGATGGCATCGAAGAGAGAAGGACAGTGAATCCAATAGTACAGATAGGACCTTTTCATTTTCATCTAATAGAATAGATCACGCCTTGGGAGTTCTCTTTCTCTCTAACTATCCATTTCGTAAGAGAAGAAAAAGAAAGAACATAGATAGATGACGTGGGCAAAGCAAGCCCCAGTGATCTACACTACCTCGACAACTAAGGAAGCTCGGGGGTTAGTGAATCAACAAGAAAATCTTCTAGTACGCAATCGGTTTCGAAGAAAGTCTCGTCAACCATTCCCTCCCCTCTCAAGTCAAGCTAGGTCAATGAAATGTGAAAAGGAATGAGATCCAAGGTACGAAGTAGAGTAGGTAAGTCCGGAATGAGAGAAGAGATAGATCAAGTAGTCCAGCCGGGAAGGTCCGAACCTTTACTTTCACCGGAACCCGAGATGTTTAGTGGGGAACAACCAACATGCGAATGCGAGTTTGAAGGCTTGCGATCAATCGAATGAATGCTGGGAAAGCGACGAAGTCCGAGGTAAGACCTCTATCTAGTAAATAGCTAACTTATGGAATTGTTCTAGCGGATTGGTAGGAAAGGCAGGGCAATAAAGATCGGAAGCCACTTCTTCGAAAAGCTATAACGATTAGTTGAAGGCGGAAGCCCCGCTTGAAGGTGCACAGCAGAGGGAGAAAAGAAAGGTTAGCAGCAGAAGGCCTGTTGTAAACTGGCTGAAAGCAGAAGAGAAGGGGCGTAGCGATACCTTGTTCATACGAGAGTTGCCCCCCGGTCAGTCAAGGTAATGGGCTCTATTTCTAGTAAGGAAAGCGTAGCCTTCTAGGAAGCTCAGCTCAGTCTGAGTAGGTTTGTTATGTTAGTAGGCTCAGGCTAAACGGGTCATATATGGCTACGAGTTCTAGCAAAGAAAGAGATTTGCTCACGAGTTTGAAGCGGTCAATGAAATGCTTTACTTTAGTAAAGGAAAGATCCGACTTTTAGCAGTCTCACTTGAATTCTCCCTCTCTCCGGTGGTGATCTCACTTCAGTAGTGGGATGAATCTGAAGGGTGGTCCACGATCAGAAGAGAACGGCAGCTTTGACTCCGGTGGCTTGAGATAGATCAGTTTCAAAAAAAAAACAACAGGTTAAGGGTTCGAATCCTTCTCAATATACATTCTATAGAAGAGTCCAATTGCTAATCTTTCTCCATCCGGCTGGAACAATCACTATTTAGTTAGTAAGCGGGGCTACAATACAAGATAATGGACTCTCTCTCACTCCTCTTGGCTGGAGGTATCAGTGTGCCCCTTCCTGTGCCAGAGGGAAGGAAAAAATATGGATGGGTGGCCGGAACCAGAATTTTTGGGGTTGCGTATGAACAGCATTTAGGAGATATCTGACCCCGGCTTTCGAAAGAGAGTCCCCCTTTTAGGGATAATACGATAGTTGACCACAAGTCTTTCTGTTGGGCACGGTCTCATAGTTAGGAGACTACCTAGCTGAGGTAGTAAGTGGTTGGGCTATGGTATGGCGACTGCTTGTTAAGAGAGACTAGCCACTAAGCCACGGCTGAAACAACCGGGTCGAATCAATCAAACGAGCCACAGACTCTTCTAAGCCGAGACCCCTTCTAAAAGGGGTATGAACACGAGAGCCCTTCTTGGGAAAGCAATGGAAATACATACCCCTTGACAAAAACCAATGCTTTCTGGGTCATATTTCTTGTTTGGATGTTCCTTCGCCTTAATCCATAGCATGTTCCTGATCGCGAGGAAAGACTTTTTAAGAATTTATAAGAGAAAAAGTTCTAACCGAAGCCATTGCCCTATTTGCCTTTCTGATCTTATTCGTCTTCTAGAAACATCACTCTATTCTCTCTTTCCTCTAAGTCGAAAGCGAGTTCCGTTCCCTCGTTTACTGCTTTGCTTTCCGAGCTTTCCTTATTTCTTTTCTTTATTAAAGATAAAAGGTGAACATCCTTCCATGGCAAGTTTAGGCGCTGCAAGCGTTTATCTTTCTTTCATCTAGTGAAGTAGATTCCAATTCCGGTGAAGAAAAGAGTGAAACTCCGATAGCTACAGGGCTTAGCCCCAAACTCAGAAGATATCCCAAACTTCTCTCTCCCTACCGCTACCGGTCAAGCTTCTTTTGTTTGATATGGAGCTTTCCCCGGATTTTAAGGAGGGAGGGCTTGAAGAATCTGGGTACTCAACAATGGGTTAAGCCTTTAGCTACGGCTGTTGGGGGCAAGTAAGTCTGACGCAGCCTAAACTAAAACTAAACAAACCTTACTGCCTTCAGGAAGGAGTCTTCCCCATCGAAATAGTTATTATCGGAAGGAGGGGACTGATTATGGAATCCTCACCGAAATGAAAGAATCAATAGGCCCAGATCACGGATTAGTTCAGTTTGTTATAGATAAAATTTGAAAATAACGGAGGAAGGAGGAGGGGAAGGGTGGGGGACATCAACTGGATTAAAGTTCTCACAGAACTGGAAGAGTTCCGATTCCATTTTTAGGAATTGCAGTAGATCCTGTCGATTTATTTATAGTATCCTATTTTTAAGGAAAGCATTCTTGACTTTCTCGTAGCTAAGAGCTCTCTTCTATTACTAGAATAAATGAATTGCTAGAGTTGCTTGATTAGTAGGCCAGATGGGACTCTTAAGTGAAAGGCTTAAGTAAGGCTTTATAAGATTTTATACATTTGAACTCGATCCATGTAAGGAAGCTCCCGGGGGAGCCCAGGCAAGTAGGTGAATCCACAAAAGCACTAGCAGTGCCAGTAGTTGGTACGTGGATATCATCAGGATGCAGCTTGACTAGCTCTTCATCCATGATCTTCACTGCCATCTTTCTAGCACCATCACCTTTCTGGCTGGAAGCATCAGCTGTACCCATATCATGATCGGGCACGCAAGGCTCTTCTTTCATATCGGTATTTACAGATTCACTCCTAGGCTCTTCCTGCATCCATGCATAAATAATTAGTAAGTAGGGTCCTCGAAGCCCGCCCGCCAAGGGGCTAAGTCGAGTGATTCCTCTCGGGATCGTAGCTCTAGCTATAGTATCACACGATTCTTTCATCTTATTTTCACATTCAATCTCCAAGTTTGCCTAGAGCTGCTAAGGCCTTGTTTTGGGAGTAGCCCTTACTCACATCTCCGAATCTCCCATCAAGAAAGAAGTTCGGATGGAAGTCTCATCGAGGCAGTATTGGAAATTTCGTATATAAATAGAAAAGCAATGCCCAAGGACTCCCATGCCTTTCTTGGTTGGAAAAAACCAACTATAAATATCCTACAAGTCTTTTTTCATTTCTCGAGAGAGCAGTCAAAGAATGAATAAGAAAAGCCAACTCATGTTTCCCCTCCATTTTCATTACGAAGATGTTTCACGTCAAGATCCGTTGCTCAAACCGAATCACGCCAACGTTATGGACGTTCCTGGATTGTGTGAAATAAGAGTAGTACCAAAGGCAGCACCTTCTGATTTCATAATCCAAAATGGAAAATTGGCTATGGAGATTCCGTGCGGTCAGAAATTTATACGGACACGCAGGGGTTCGATAGGAAAGTCGTTTCAATCCAATCCATTCTTGGGGTCAAATAAAGACAAAGGATATGTCAATGACCTAGCACGACAAAGCACTCTCCGAGGGCATGGAATGTTTCATTTTTTGGTCAGAATCTCGACAGTAATGTCTCTCTTAGATTCTCTGGTGGAAATACGGGAAAACTCCATTCAATTCTCGATGGAAACGGAGTTTTGCGAATTCTCCCCGGAACTAGAAGATCATTTTGAGATCTTCGAACATATTCGAGGGTTCAATGTAACTATTGTCACTTCAGCCAACACACAAGATGAGACTTTACTACCGTGGAGCGGCTTTTTGCAAAAAGATGAGGGAGAAACTCAGTAAGATGTCGGAAAATCGAAATATACGAGATCACAAACATTGCTCGCAGCTAAAACTAAAAGACGTTAGAAAGCTTTTTGTAAAGATCCCGATACCGGCCGGCTCCCTGACCGAAAAGACCTAACGGACTAATCCCTTATCTCGAATCGGAGATGCTAACGGGGCGGGAATCGAAGTGGGGGACCTCTCTACCGCCTGTGTCTATCTCCTGTCAAGTATGCTTTCCAGACATAGACTACGTACAGGGTAGTACTCTTGGAAAGATAGAATCTCACCGGGTATAACATTTTTAAATAAGTTACGAAAGTGACTCCCGAAAGATCGACCACTATTCTAAATATAGTAAGGCGGAGAACTCTTGTTCATTGGAGCGCCGGAGTGCAGAGGTTGTTCCCATCATTGAAGTCAGAGTGTGGGACTGAGCCTTCCGAATGAGAAAGACAATAAAGTGCTTTTTTTCGTTGGAAAAACCAACGCAAATACAAATCTCAAATTGACTTTCTAAAACCTACTTCTATAGATAGAAAAGGTTGGAAAGAGTGACTTTTTTGAATTCCCTCCCTTTAAACGCGCTTTTCTAGGGGTCCCATTCCATTCCTTTGGCAAAGGGCCTAACTACAGCTCTGAGTAACTCCTTGTCTCATTGATCCGAAAAGAAAGGCATAAGTCCCACGTGTACTAAGCCCTTTCTTTATTATATCTTATTCCATCCCTAAGAGCTAGAATGAATCAAAGTATGAACTCGGAACTAAGCGATTGGCAGCTACTTCTTCTATTGAAGAATGTAAAACTAGGAATCAAAGCATGAACTCGGAACTTCCCTAATAGTAGACTAAGACCTCTTTCTTGAGTCTCTATGCTCTCCTTTTCGTTAAAGGAAATCGCTGATTCCCTGACCGATTGCTATCCTAGCTCTTTCAACATCCGCTCCATCCTCAACTTGGACAGGGGATGCAGCGCGCTTAGCGTCGGAAAGATCCCTCTACGTGAGTGTACTATAAAACTAGGAGAAGAACAGAACTAAACGGATCAATTCCTTTGACCGGTCGTTTCGAGCTTCCAGTTCTTCTGGATTGCTAACGTGGTTCGATGACGCCGATGGAAGGAACCACTGGAAATTCATCCAACTTCGATCCCCTAAAGGCAAGTACGTAGGCTATAGAATCCCAAATATAATAAAAAAAAGAGCTCCTTCGGCTCTAAACAGCTACTGTGCTTATTTGGTCTATCAGCTACTCGGCCAGCTACTGACCTAATTGGAAGCTTTTCAGCCAAGGCCGTCGGATTTAGAGGTCCTTTCGCAAGGTAATTCCTATTTTAATACTTGGAACAAGTAAGGGTCCAGATCATTCCATTGGGGAGAAAGCAGGAGTCATCCATATATAGATGAATAGTACCAGTGGCGTCTAGGAGGAAGACGGGGAGTGACTGGGGTGGGGAAGAAGAGTTGTCACGATAGAAAGAATCTTGGCAAAGCAAATGAGTCTAAGAAACCAACGATTCTCTGTTCTTAAACAACCCATATTTTCCACACTTAATCAGCATTTGATAGATTATCCAACCCCGAGCAATATTAGTTATTGGTGGGGATTCGGTTCGTTAGCTGGGATTTGTTTAGTCATTCAGATAGTGACTGGCGTTTTTTTAGCTATGCATTATACACCTCATGTGGATCTAGCTTTCAACAGCGTAGAACACATTATGAGAGATGTTGAAGGGGGCTGGTTGCTCCGTTATATGCATGCTAATGGGGCAAGTATGTTTCTCATTGTGGTTCACCTTCATATTTTTCGTGGTCTATATCATGCGAGTTATAGCAGCCCTAGGGAATTTGTTCGGTGTCTCGGAGTTGTAATCTTCTTATTAATGATTGTGACAGCTTTTATAGGATACGTACTACCTTGGGGTCAGATGAGCTTTTGGGGAGCTACAGTAATTACAAGCTTAGCTAGCGCTATACCTGTAGTAGGAGATAGCATAGTGACTTGGCTTTGGGGCGGTTTCTCCGTGGACAATGCCACCTTAAATCGTTTTTTTAGTCTTCATCATTTACTCCCTTTTATTTTAGTAGGCGCCAGTCTTCTTCATCTGGCCGCATTGCATCAATATGGATCAAATAATCCATTAGGTGTACATTCAGAGATGGATAAAATTGCCCTTTACCCTTATTTTTATGTAAAGGATCTAGTAGGTTGGGTAGCTTTTGCTATCTTTTTTTCCTTTTGGATTTTTTATGCTCCTAATGTTTTGGGGCATCCCGACAATTATATACCTGCTAATCCGATGCCCACCCCGCCTCATATTGTGCCGGAATGGTATTTCTTACCCATCTATGCCATTCTTCGTAGTATACCTGACAAATCGGGAGGTGTAGCCGCAATAGCACCCGTTTTTATATGTCTCTTGGCTTTACCTTTTTTTAAAAGTATGTATGTACGTAGTTCAAGTTTTCGCCCGATTTACCAAGGACTCTTTTGGTTGCTTTTGGCGGATTGCTTACTACTAGGTTGGATCGGATGTCAACCTGTGGAAGCACCCTTTGTTACTATTGGACAAATTCCTTCTTTTCTTTTCTTCTTGTTCTTTGCCATAACGCCCATTCTGGGACGAGTTGGAAGAAGAATTCCTAATTCTTACACGGATGAGACTGAGAACACCTGATCAGTGAAAAATTCTTACACCAAGAATTGACGAGTGAGTATTACACCAAGAATTGACAAGCGGATTCGTTTTTTCTAGTTGGCTATGTTGATATAGCTTAGATAGGGAAAAGAAAGTCTACTATAGGGTAAGGGTGAACTTTCAAATCCGGTTGTTCCCGAAACTCCCCGTCCCTTACTCGTCTTTTGAAAGCAAGAACATTCGCATAGAAGAGTCTCTGTATCATGCATGCTCCTCCACTTTTGAAAAAAAAAAAGAACCTTCTATCCTCTAAAAAAGTGGGCAGTATGTATTCTGCATGAATATGCTTCTGTACTGGGAATATCTCATAGTGAGAAGGCCCAGAGATCATAAAGGATGAGATGAGAATGAAGTCAACATACTCTGTTTTCGAGAGAGATTTGAGATCGTAAGTAACTCAGTGAGTGCTCTCTGTAAGTAAGAAAGCAGTTATGTAGGCACCAACTCCGAGCTTCTCTTCCAGGGCTAAGACGTTCTATGATGAGATGAAAAGCTCATCAGGGGCAAATCCAAAAAATGGAGGAGGGGTGGAGGCAGGCCTTTCTGGCAAGGCTAAGTTCATAAGGACTCGAATGGATACAGAGTATCCGCAAGAGAAATTCCATGAAGTCCTCTCGAGTCTCAAAGGGCAGCAGGAAAATAGCTTTGATTCCAAAGAAGGAAGATTGGCTTAGGTTACGGGAAGAAAGAAAGTGAAGGTCTAGGCCAATATATATAATGCTATTGTAATAAAATTTCTATCGCTTTAAAGGCGTCCTTCGATCGAGCCTTGAGAAAGGGGATAAAGGTTAGGAGTCAGAAAAGGTAGTTGACTTACTTAGTGCTTGCATTAAGGGCCTGACCAATCCTCTAGTTGAATCAGAAATGAACTTCTCTATCGATAGAGGCAAGCGATGGAGGCACGTAAGTGAAGCTCAAGCAGCAAAAGCGGTTAAGCAAGTAATTCTCTTTTTTATTTGTCTATCAAAAGCGCTTGCCATTCGTTGGTTATTAGGGGCAGCCCGAAAACGTCCGGGTCGAAATATGGCTTTCAAATGAAAAGAAGATCTTGCCTTCCCATCCTGCTCAGAGCAGCATCGGATCTGAAAAGATTGCAAGGAAGAGATGGTAGAAGTTCAGAGGGAATGCTTTGTTAGCACACCAAAGCTGATCTGGATAGTTTTGACTTCGAGGGAGGAACGAACGAAGTGAAGGAAGAAAAAGATTTTTGACAAAAGAGCCTATCTCTTTCTCTTTCTCTATCCTGGACCCAGGTCCGGGCATTGCTCATTTATAGCACAGAGATGAAAGACCAGCTTAACAAGAGCGGAGTCGTTTACAGCTATCTTCTCTACCTAATCTACTGCTGATCGAGTCAAGCGCAGGGCTTATTCCAGATCCGGAGAACAGAGCTGCAGCAAGACCCACGGATTCTTCAGTCTCGGATTCTGTATCAGAAGGACAGTCCCAGGAAGAATAGGATCTTTTTCCTAATAGCTTCACTTAGCTCCGCTTCGTTCCATAACATAAATAGAAGAGGAAATCTGACTAGCCAGAAGCTTCAGTAGAAGAGCAAAAACTAGAAGAAGAGCGAGTAAACCAAGGCCCGTCAAATGCAGGTTCTAGCTCCCTCCTAAGGTCGTTTCGCTACCCGGCTACTGACAGGAAAGGAAGACTCTTCCGATCCGAATCTCGATCACTCTTTCAATGAAATGGTAGCTCGATTGCAGCTGCATCAGAAACCCTAACTCCTGTAGTAGAGAAACCCAGCTGTGAAGGGATTTCTTTCAAGTACACCACCCATGACCTACCTCCGTTCTCTCTCAAGCTACGGAATGGGCATGATCCCATGAGGGTCAGTTCATCCATCCATTGAATTGGTTAACGCAAAAACCCGTGTCGGAAGATTGAACCTGTCTCCGGGCTAGCAAAAGCAGTAGTTGACTCGTATTAAAGAAGAATAGGCCTCTGGTTCACAGCCTGACTTCAAATTCTTCTATCTTCCTAGCACGGACTATGGCTGCTTAATTAAGCGAAAACATCGCCATAGGATCAGAAGGCCTGCGGGTGATTCCAGTGAAAATCAGTCTCCTCCTCGCTACCTAAGACCGGTATTCTCTTACGAAAGAGAAAGAGCTTCTTCTCGGCATCCAGATGTGAAAGCAGAAAGGCTTATCTAACAGGAAAAGGACTGACCGCTACTACGCGTAATCATTCTCAGATCAAGAAGATAAAGATAAGCGCATTCGCCACGCGAAAGCTTGAGTTTTGTTCACAGGTAAAGGTGATTGATGTCATACCAGCAGCCCTTCTTCCAACAAAGGATATTCCGCCAGCGGGTTCTGGAACAACTCCTTCTTCCTCCCCTCTCCCTATCGGTCGAGTGATTCAAAAAGATTGGAGAAAAAGACTCTGCAAATACATCAGTTTAACCTGAAATAGACTTGGCTTTAGCCGCTGAGCTGGCTTTCCAGGTAGTCTCATTATTTCACTCTATAGTAGAACGGAATCTGTCTCCTTCTCTGTTGCTATTTTCGGCCTAGTAAATGCTTGATCCCTAGGACGTAAACAAGATGCCCTAAAGGCTTAACTCACTGACTGGAGTCTTAGTTCGCTCTTCTTCCAGCACTCGCGCCTGCTTAGGCGGGGTTACCATGTCGGCGGGTGCGAAAGTCGTGACATAAGGGATAATCTAGTCTTTCTATATGAAATTACAGAGTAACCAACCCCAAAGAGGGCAGGCAAGAAAGGAAGCAGCTTAACCACGATAAGTTGGATAGACAACCACTCTCCTAAAAGGGCTATCCTCCCGTCTATATGACCATGGTCTTGTCACGAGCTGGACTCGAACCAGCGTGCTCCAGAATCATGATCCGGGGTTCAACCTACCGATCGTGACTTTTGGTTACCTGGTTCATCGAAATCTTCAACAAAAGGCAAGACTAACGAAGGTAGACTACGTCCAGGGTGGCCTGGAGCCACAAGCTACTCTTTCTTTAACCCGAGAAGCATAATCTTTCCTAGAAAAGGACTATCACTATGCTTCCGAGTCACTATCCTCAAATCTACGCCCAAGAACCCTTTGTTTTAAAAGCCGAAAGGCTTCGGATTGGACTCCGCGCCTTTCCAAGGGTTCCTCCCCTGTGGTAGTTCGGGGATTTTATAGGGCTTGAGCGCCCCGCCGGTCCCAATCCCCCTCTGGGTCCAGAGGTGCCATCTGCCGTATAATTGACACCTTCACCTCAAAGAGGTCTTCGGCTTTATATCGTGTTAGTGCATAATCCGCTAAGGAGAGGTCTTCCCCCTTTTTAGCCTGCAAGGCTTCCAGAAGTCTACGATACACATTGTTGAGGCAGTCTCCACCAATGATTTCGTCATCTTGGAATGGAAAAGGGCACACTTTCGATGGCCCCGCTGGATCCCCGCGGGCATTGGTACGAGGGAAAGGTGGTTCTCCCTCCGGCTTATTGACCGAAATGCTAGTTGTGTCAGTGCCGCCAGACGTGCCCTCCATTTCCGTTTCCGAAAAGGGCTCTGCTAGGACGTCCAGGTCGTGAGTGGTCCAACCAGAGCCCCTACTGCTTCCTTCTATCCTTCCAGCCTCGGATGACGGAAGAGGAAGACCGATTACACCTAAGCCCCCCCAAAAAAGACAATCGAAGACGAACTTCTTAAAAAAAGAAAATCTAAAAAAATCAAAATAGAGTGACGTAACAAAGAAGAGGATAACGTAAATGAAATGGAAAAATCTTTTACCATATTTTTTGGAAATCCGAAAAGAGTCTAACCGAAAGAGAATAAGAAAAATCAAAATCATTATCCCCAAAAAACAAGAATTCCAGCCACCTATTAAGGCAGCTCTTTGTGTTATCCAACACCCACAGAAATAATGAAAAGAGAAGATTGCTAAAAAGGGCATAAAGAAATGCATGAGTTGGCTTTTCTTTTCAAGTCTATATAGAATGAGCACTGTTCCCTACCCGCTTCAAAAGGATAGTGGTAAGAACGAGACTTTAAAGAATAGG